GCTATCGTAGCTTAATTAAAGTTTAATACTGAAGATATTAGGATGGGCCCTAGAAAGTCCCGAAAGCACAAAGGTTTGGTCCTGACTTTACTATCAATTGTACCCTAATTTACACATGCAAGTCTCCGCCTCCCCGTGAGAATGCCCTTAATGTCCTGTCCGGAATTAAGGAGCAGGTATCAGGCACATTTAATAGTTTACTAGCCCATAACGCCTTGCTCAGCCACACCCCTACGGGTATTCAGCAGTGATAAAACTTAAGCCATAAGTGAAAGCTTGACTTAGTTAAGGGAAAGAGGGCCGGTAAAACTCGTGCCAGCCACCGCGGTTATACGAGAGGCTCAAATTGATGAAAAACGGCGTAAAGCGTGGTTAAGAAAATAAGAGAAAATACGGCCGAACAACTTCAAAGCAGTTATACGCATCCGAAGTCACGAAGAACAATCACGAAAGTTGCCCTAAAATCTCCGATTCCACGAAAGCCATAAAACAAACTGGGATTAGATACCCCACTATGTATGGTCGTTAACATTGATGGTTTTATACCCAAACCATCCGCCTGGGGACTACGAGCAATAGCTTAAAACCCAAAGGACTTGGCGGTGCTTTAGACCCCCCTAGAGGAGCCTGTTCTAGAACTGATAACCCCCGTTTAACCTCACCATCCTTTGTTTTCCCCGCCTATATACCACCGTCGTCAGCTTACCCTGTGAAGGAAAAATAGTAAGCACAAATGGCAAAGCCAAAAACGTCAGGTCGAGGTGTAGCGAATGGGATGGGAAGAAATGGGCTACATTCTCTATTACAGAGAATACGAATTGTAATTTGAAAAAATTACCTGAAGGAGGATTTAGCAGTAAGCAAGGACTAGAGTGCCCTGCTGAAAACGGCCCTGAAGCGCGCACACACCGCCCGTCACTCTCTCCAAATAAACCCTAAATATTACCTAAAATGCTTTTTATAATAAGGGGAGGCAAGTCGTAACATGGTAAGCGTACCGGAAGGTGCGCTTGGATGAACCAGAGCATAGCCAAGTTAGTAAAGCATCTCCCTTACACCGAGAAGTCGTCCGTGCAAATCGGACTGCCCTGATGCCTAACAGCTAGCCTCAAAAATAAAAATTTTTACTATTATGGACTTAAAAACTCACAATAAATTTAAACAAATCATTTTACCCCCTAAGTACGGGCGACAGAAAAGGAAGAAAGAGCAACAGATAAAGTACCGCAAGGGAACGCTGAAAAAGAAATGAAATAAACCATTTAAGCACCAAGCAGCAGAGTTTACTACTCGTACCTTTTGCATCATGATTTAGCAAGAAAACTACAAGCAAAGAGCCCTTTAGTTTGTAACCCCGAAACTGAGCGAGCTACTCCAAGACAGCCTGTAAAGGGCAAACCCGTCTCTGTGGCAAAAGAGTGGGAAGAGCTTTGAGTAGAGGTGATAAACCTACCGAGCCCAGTTATAGCTGGTTGCCTGTGAAATGAATAGGAGTTCAGCCCTTTAAGTCTTTCCCCCCTCACCCATGCTTATGCTAAAATTGATTAAGGAAACTAAAGGAGTTAATCAAAAGGGGTACAGCCCTTTTGATAGAAGAAACAACTTTTACAGGTGACCCAAGATCATATTACTCAAGGATTTCAAATTAAGTGGGCCTAAAAGCAGCCATCTTATCAGAAAGCGTTAAAGCTCAAATTAGCCTACATCCTCATATACTGATATTATATCTCCCTCCCTGCCCCTTACCAGGCTGTCTTATGCCCCCATAAGAACAATTATGCTAAAATGAGTAATAAGAAGAATTTAATTTTTCTCCTAGCACATGTGTAAGTCGGAACGGACCTCCCACCGACTATTAACCGACCCCAAACCCAGAGGGGAGTAGGTAAAATAAACAAGAAAAGCACCTATTTTGTATCGTTAACCCCACACAGGTGTGCCTAAAGGAAAGACTAAAAGAGAAGGAAGGAACTCGGCAAACACAAGCCTCGCCTGTTTACCAAAAACATCGCCTCTTGCCCCAAAAATATAAGAGGTCCCGCCTGCCCTGTGACTATAAGTTTAACGGCCGCGGTATTTTAACCGTGCGAAGGTAGCGTAATCACTTGTCTTTTAAATGAAGACCTGTATGAATGGCATCACGAGGGCTTAGCTGTCTCCCATCTCCAGTCAATGAAATTGACCTCCCCGTGCAGAGGCGGGGATGCTCACATAAGACGAGAAGACCCTATGGAGCTTTAGACCTAAGGTAAGTCACGTTTAATGTGCTGTAATAACAGTGAAAACTTAGTGATATTTACTGAAGTGTCTTTGGTTGGGGCGACCGCGGGGTAAAACACAACCCCCATGTGGACCGGGGATATTATCCCTAATACTCAGAGCCTCTACTCCAAGTAACAGAAATTCTGACTTTTCTGATCCGGTATGACCGATCAACGAACCGAGTTACCCTAGGGATAACAGCGCAATCCCCTCTCAGAGCCCATATCGACGAGGGGGTTTACGACCTCGATGTTGGATCAGGACATCCTAATGGTGCAGCCGCTATTAAGGGTTCGTTTGTTCAACGATTAAAGTCCTACGTGATCTGAGTTCAGACCGGAGTAATCCAGGTCAGTTTCTATCTATGACAAGCTCTTTTCCAGTACGAAAGGACCGGAAAAAGGGGGCCTATGCCAAAAGCACGCCCCTCCCCTAACCGCTGAAACCCAATAAAGCGGATAAGGGGGCTTAAAAAGACCCCAAAAAGAATGGGTGTGTTAGAGTGGCAGAGCCCGGACAGTGCAAAAGGCCTAAGCCCTTTCTACAGAGGTTCAAGTCCTCTCTCTAACTATGACCAACATCGTGGTTAGTTATATCCTCAACCCGCTCATTTATATGGTGCCCGTCCTTCTAGCCGTTGCCTTCTTGACCTTAATTGAACGCAAAGTTCTAGGTTATATACAGCTACGGAAAGGGCCTAATATTGTAGGCCCGTACGGACTCCTTCAGCCAATTGCTGACGGCGTAAAATTATTTATTAAGGAACCTATCCGCCCTTCAACCTCTTCCCCTCTTCTTTTTGTCTTTGCCCCAGTACTTGCCCTTACCCTCGCGTTGACACTTTGAGCGCCCATACCCATACCTTTCCCTGTCGCTGACCTTAATTTAAGTATTCTTTTTGTTCTTGCTCTCTCAAGCCTCGCTGTTTACTCAATTCTAGGTTCTGGCTGAGCCTCGAATTCAAAATACGCACTAGTAGGGGCCCTTCGTGCCGTTGCTCAAACTATTTCCTATGAAGTCAGTCTTGGTTTAATTTTGCTCAGTGTTATCATTTTCTCTGGTGGCTTTACATTACAAACATTTAGTACAACGCAAGAGGCAACATGACTCGCCCTCCCAGCATGACCTTTAGCTGCCATGTGGTATATTTCTACACTAGCAGAAACAAATCGGGCTCCTTTTGATTTAACAGAAGGGGAATCTGAGCTCGTCTCTGGTTTTAATGTGGAATACGCAGGGGGCCCCTTCGCACTATTTTTCTTAGCAGAATACGCCAACATTCTCCTCATAAACACCTTGTCAGCTGTACTATTTTTAGGCTCCTCCTACTCCACCTTAATGCCCGAATTTACATCATTAACCCTCATAACTAAAGCAGCCCTCTTGTCTATGGTTTTCCTCTGAGTACGGGCATCTTACCCACGTTTCCGTTATGACCAACTGATACACCTTGTATGAAAAAACTTTTTACCTTTGACTTTGGCCCTAGTAATTTGACACCTCTCCCTCTCAACAGCATGCGCTGGACTTCCGCCTCATGCCTAGCGGAGTTGTGCCTGAAGTAAAGGACCACTTTGATAGGGTGAATCATAAGGGTTAAAGTCCCTTCAACTCCTTAGAAAAAGGGGGCTCGAACCCATCCTCAGGAGATCAAAACTCCTAGTGCTTCCACTACACCACTTTCTAGTAAAGTCAGCTAAAATAAGCTCTTGGGCCCATACCCCGAACATGTTGGTTAAATTCCTTCCTTTGCTAATGAACCCCTTTATTCTTTCTATCCTCTTATTAAGCCTGGGCCTCGGTACAACGCTTACCTTTGCAAGCTCTCATTGGCTATTAGCCTGAATAGGCTTAGAGATTAGTACCTTGGCTATTATTCCTCTAATATCACAACACCATCATCCACGAGCAGTAGAGGCTACAACAAAATATTTTATTACTCAAGCGGCTGCAGCCGCCCTAATCTTATTTGCTAGCACTACAAACGCATGAATTACAGGTCAGTGGGATATCAACTTTGACCTCCATTTTTTCCCAGCTTCTATACTCACAATGGCCCTTGCCCTAAAAATGGGTCTTGCCCCCGTACACTTTTGATTGCCAGAAGTACTTCAAGGCCTTGACCTAACAACAGGACTTATCCTATCCACCTGACAAAAGTTAGCACCTTTTATTTTAATATGCCAAATTATGCCAGTGAATTCTAATTTGATCACTTTTCTAGGTGTAACCTCAACATTGGTGGGAGGCTGGGGAGGGCTAAATCAAACCCAATTACGTAAAATTTTAGCCTATTCATCGATTGCACATCTCGGCTGAATGATTCTAGTTATGCAATTTAATCAACAACTAGCCCTCTTAGCCTTGGTCATCTATATTCCTATAACTTTCTCGACTTTTATAATCTTTAAAGCTAATTCCTCCACCACAGTAAATACCCTCGCCGCCTCCTGGGCTAAGACTCCTGCCCTTACAGCAATCACCCCTTTGATTCTTCTTTCTTTAGGAGGCCTGCCCCCTCTTTCTGGGTTTATACCCAAATGAATAATTCTCCAAGAGTTAACAAAGCAAGATATTCCTTTAACCGCTTCCATTGCTGCCTTAAGTGCACTATTAAGCCTTTATTTCTATCTTCGGGTCTCCTACGCAATGACTTTAACTATTTCACCCAATAATCTTAATGCAACAACCCCCTGACGACTGCAAACGACAGCACCCACCCTACCTCTCGCTATCTCAGCAACAATCTCTGCTATGCTCTTACCTTTAGCTCCCGCAACCTTGGCCTTGTTGTCCCTTTAGGGGCTTAGGATAAACTAGACCAAGGGCCTTCAAAGCCCTCAGCGGAGGTGAGAACCCTCCAGCCCCTGATAAGATCTGCAGGACACTACCCCACATCTTCTGTATGCAAAACAAATACTTTAATTAAGCTAAGACCTTTTCTAGATAGAAAGGCCTCGATCCTTTAAACTCTTAGTTAACAGCTAAGCACTCAAACCAGCGAGCATCTATCTACTTTCCCCCGCTGTGGCGTGGGAAGCGGGGGAAAGTCCCGGCAAACTGTAGTCTGCTTCTTCAGATTTGCAATCTGACGTGGTAACACCCCAGAACTTGGCAAGAAGAGGGCTCAAACCTCTGTATGTGGGGTTACAATCCACCGCTTACTCAGCCATCCTACCTGTGGCAATCACCCGCTGATTTTTCTCGACCAATCACAAAGACATTGGCACCCTTTATCTCGTATTTGGTGCCTGAGCCGGCATAGTCGGAACAGCCCTAAGCTTGCTCATTCGAGCAGAGCTAAGTCAACCCGGCGCACTCCTTGGTGACGATCAAATTTATAATGTGATCGTTACAGCACACGCTTTCGTAATAATTTTCTTTATAGTAATACCACTGATAATTGGAGGTTTTGGAAACTGACTCATTCCTTTAATGATCGGTGCCCCAGATATGGCCTTTCCTCGAATAAATAACATGAGTTTCTGACTTCTCCCTCCCTCTTTCCTACTTCTTTTAGCATCATCAGGTGTAGAAGCCGGAGCAGGGACAGGGTGAACTGTTTATCCGCCTCTAGCCGGAAACCTCGCTCACGCAGGGGCTTCTGTTGATCTTACTATTTTCTCTCTTCACTTAGCAGGGATTTCATCAATTCTTGGGGCAATTAATTTTATTACCACAATTATTAACATGAAACCTCCAGCAATTTCACAGTATCAAACACCCCTCTTTGTGTGAGCAGTACTGATTACAGCTGTGCTTCTATTACTGTCTCTCCCCGTCTTAGCAGCTGGTATCACAATACTTCTAACCGATCGTAACCTTAATACTTCCTTCTTTGACCCTGCAGGAGGGGGTGACCCAATTTTATATCAACACTTATTCTGATTCTTCGGCCATCCTGAAGTATACATTCTTATTTTACCCGGATTCGGAATAATTTCCCATATCGTAGCATACTACTCAGGTAAAAAGGAACCCTTTGGATATATAGGCATAGTCTGAGCTATGATAGCCATTGGCCTTCTTGGCTTTATTGTATGAGCCCATCACATGTTTACAGTTGGAATAGACGTAGACACACGTGCCTACTTTACATCTGCAACTATAATTATTGCCATCCCAACAGGTGTAAAAGTATTTAGCTGATTAGCAACTCTGCATGGAGGCTCAATTAAATGAGAAACACCTCTACTCTGAGCCCTAGGTTTCATTTTCCTCTTTACAGTGGGAGGCTTAACAGGAATTGTGCTGGCCAATTCTTCCCTAGATATTGTGCTTCATGATACATACTACGTAGTAGCTCACTTTCATTACGTCCTTTCTATAGGAGCTGTTTTTGCTATTATAGCAGCCTTTGTCCATTGATTCCCCCTATTTACGGGCTACACACTTCATGACACTTGAACAAAAATTCATTTCGGAGTAATATTTGTAGGCGTAAATCTTACATTCTTCCCACAACACTTCCTAGGTCTCGCAGGAATACCACGACGGTACTCAGATTACCCCGATGCCTACACACTATGAAATACAGTTTCCTCTATCGGTTCTCTAATCTCACTAATAGCCGTAATCATATTCCTATTTATTCTGTGAGAAGCCTTCGCTGCCAAACGGGAAGTAATAGCAGTTGAATTAACTATGACTAACGTTGAGTGACTCCACGGGTGTCCCCCTCCCTATCACACATTCGAGGAGCCCGCCTTTGTTCAGATCCAAACCCGCTAACCCGAGAAAGGAGGGAATCGAACCCCCATCTACTGGTTTCAAGCCAATCACATGGCCGCTCTGTCACTTTCTTCATGGGCTACTGGTGAAACATCACACTGCCTTGTCAAGGCAGAATTGTGGGTTAAACCCCCGCGTAGCCTTAGCGAAAGCTAGTATGGCACACCCCTCACAACTAGGATTCCAAGACGCGGCATCACCCGTAATAGAAGAGTTACTACACTTCCATGATCACGCCCTAATAATTGTATTTTTAATTAGTACTCTTGTACTTTACATTATTGTCGCGATAGTATCCACTAAACTAACCAACAAGTATATTCTAGATTCTCAAGAGATTGAGATTATCTGAACAGTCCTTCCAGCTGTTATTCTTATTCTAATTGCACTTCCATCATTACGAATTCTTTATCTTATAGATGAAATCAATGACCCGCATCTTACTATTAAAGCAATGGGTCACCAATGATACTGAAGCTATGAGTACACCGATTATGAAGACCTTGGCTTTGACTCTTATATAATCCCCACACAAGATTTAGCCCCCGGTCAGTTCCGATTATTAGAAGCCGACCATCGCATGGTTGTGCCAGTTGAGTCTCCAATCCGAATCCTAATTTCAGCAGAAGATGTTCTTCACTCATGAGCAGTCCCAGCCCTAGGAATCAAAATAGACGCAGTACCTGGCCGTCTAAATCAAACAGCCTTTATTACCTCCCGCCCCGGAGTTTTCTACGGACAATGTTCAGAAATTTGTGGTGCAAACCATAGCTTCATACCTATTGTAGTTGAAGCAGTTCCTCTAGAACACTTTGAATCTTGATCATCTTTAATACTTGAAGACGCCTCACTAAGAAGCTAATATGGGTTAAGCACCAGCCTTTTAAGCTGGGAGTAGGTGGCCCCCGATCACCCTTAATGAAATGCCCCAGTTAAACCCCGCCCCTTGATTTATAATCTTCATGTTTACATGAGCAATTTTCCTAACTATTCTTCCCCCAAAAGTAATAGCACACACTTTCCCCAATGAGCCTTCTCCCCAAGGCATAACAACCCCTAAAACCTCCCCTTGAAACTGACCATGACACTAAGCCTTTTTGACCAATTTTCTAGCCCTTCATTCCTCGGAATCCCTATAATTTTAATAGCCTTAGCTTTACCCTGACTACTCATTCCTACACCAACTTCTCGATGACTAAGCAATCGAGTTGTATCTCTCCAAGGATGATTTATTGCCCGCTTTACTAATCAACTCTTTCTCCCTTTAAATGTGGGAGGACACAAATGAGCCCCTCTACTTGCCTCATTAATGATGTTCCTACTTACTCTTAATATGCTAGGCTTAATACCATACATTTTCACCCCTACAACACAACTTTCTCTTAACTTAGGTTTAGCTGTCCCCCTCTGACTAGCGACGGTTCTCATTGGTATGCGAAATCAGCCAACTCATGCATTAGGTCATTTTCTTCCAGAAGGCACTCCCACCGCTTTAATTCCTATTCTAATTATTATCGAAACAATTAGTCTGTTCATTCGCCCTCTTGCCTTAGGCGTTCGGCTCACAGCCAATCTTACAGCAGGTCATTTATTAATTCATCTAATTTCCTCAGCAGTTTTCGTCCTTATACCTATAATACCAACAGTTGCTATTCTTACAGCAGTTCTCCTTTTATTACTAACCATACTTGAAGTAGCCGTTGCAATAATTCAAGCCTACGTATTTATTCTTCTATTAAGCCTCTATCTACAAGAAAACGTCTAATGACCCACCAAGCTCATGCATACCACATAGTAGACCCCAGCCCTTGACCCCTAACAGGCGCAGTAGCTGCACTTTTAATGACATCTGGCCTTGCCGTATGGTTCCATTTCCACTCAACAACTTTAATAGCCCTAGGAACAGTACTTCTCTTATTAACAATGTACCAGTGATGACGAGACATCATCCGAGAAGGAACCTTTCAAGGCCATCATACTCCGCCAGTCCAAAAAGGGCTTCGATATGGAATGATTTTATTTATTACATCAGAAGTTTTCTTCTTTCTAGGCTTTTTCTGAGCCTTCTATCATGCAAGCCTTGCACCCACACCAGAATTAGGAGGCTGCTGACCTCCCACAGGCATTACTACCCTAGACCCATTCGAAGTCCCCCTATTAAATACCGCAGTCCTTTTGGCCTCTGGAGTCACAGTAACCTGAGCTCATCACAGTATTATAGAGGGCGAACGAAAACAAGCAATCCATTCCCTCACTCTCACAATTCTATTAGGATTTTACTTCACCTTCCTTCAAGCAATGGAGTATTACGAAGCACCTTTCACAATTGCTGATGGAGTCTACGGCTCAACTTTCTTTGTTGCCACTGGTTTCCATGGTCTTCATGTAATTATCGGCTCCACATTCTTAGCTGTATGTCTACTCCGTCAAATTCGTTATCATTTTACATCCGAGCACCATTTCGGCTTTGAAGCAGCAGCGTGATACTGACATTTTGTAGATGTTGTCTGACTCTTCCTGTATATCTCAATCTATTGATGAGGCTCATAATCTTTCTAGTACTAAGCAGTATAAGTGGCTTCCAACCACACGGTCTTGGTTAAAGTCCAAGGAAAGATAATGAACTTAATCTCAACAGTTATCCTTATTGCTTCAGCTTTATCTCTAGTTCTTATCGTGGTCTCCTTTTGACTGCCCCAGCTAAGCCCTGACTATGAAAAGCTATCTCCTTACGAGTGTGGATTCGATCCCTTAGGGAGCGCCCGTCTTCCTTTTTCCTTACGATTTTTCCTGATCGCCATTTTATTTCTTCTTTTTGACCTGGAAATTGCACTTCTACTTCCTCTTCCGTGAGGTGACCAGTTGAGTAACCCCTCCTTGACATTTGCATGAGCAACCTCTGTTCTAGCACTACTAACACTTGGCCTTATCTACGAATGACTACAAGGGGGCCTCGAATGAGCTGAATAGGTGATTAGTCTAAGTAAAATACTTGATTTCGGCTCAAGAGTCTGTGGTTAAAGTCCACAATTGCCTAATGACCCCCACTCACTTTACAATCTCCTCAGCCTTTCTATTGGGTATAATAGGCTTAGCATTTCATCGAACACATCTTCTCTCTGCCCTTCTCTGCTTGGAAGCCATGATACTTGCCCTATTTATTGCACTCTCGCTCTGATCTCTACAACTAGATGCTACTGGCTGCTCAACTGCCCCTATACTCATACTTGCTTTTTCCGCTTGTGAGGCAAGTGCTGGATTAGCCTTACTTGTAGCCACGGCCCGAACACACGGGACAGACCACATACAAGCCCTAAATCTCCTACAATGCTAAAAATTCTTATTCCTACTTTATTTCTTCTGCCAACAACTTGATTAACATCAAGTAAATGATTGTGACCCACTGCTCTAACGCAAAGCATATTAATTGCTTTAGCCAGCATCTCCTGACTGAACAACACCACAGATGCAGGATGGACTACTCTTAACTCCTATATCGGCACAGACCCACTATCAACACCCCTGCTTGTGTTATCATGCTGGCTTCTTCCATTAATGCTCCTTGCAAGCCAAAACCATCTTTCCTCGGAGCCTATAAACCGCCAACGTATATACATCACCCTTCTTGCTACATTACAACTTTTTCTTATTTTAGCCTTTGGCGCCACAGAAATAATTATATTTTATGTCATATTTGAAGCAACACTAATCCCTACTCTTCTAGTAATTACCCGCTGAGGAAACCAAACAGAACGACTCAATGCAGGAACTTACTTTTTATTTTATACCTTGGCAGGATCTCTCCCCCTCCTGGTTGCCCTTCTTATGCTTCAGAACAGTACAGGGTCTCTGTCCCTCCTAATTATCCCGTACGCCAAGCCCCTATTATTAATACCCTTTGGTAGTAAAATTTGATGGGCTGCATGCATAATTGCATTCTTAGTCAAGATGCCCCTTTATGGCATACATCTTTGACTTCCTAAAGCCCATGTAGAAGCACCCGTTGCAGGCTCTATAGTTCTTGCTGCCGTTCTACTAAAACTTGGAGGATACGGCATAATACGATTAATAATTGTACTCGACCCTCTTTCCAAAGAAATAGTGTATCCTTTTATTGTCCTCGCTCTTTGGGGTGTAATCATAACGGGTTCAATTTGTTTACGTCAAACTGATCTAAAATCTCTAATTGCCTATTCCTCTGTCAGTCATATAGGCCTTGTAGCAGGGGGAATTTTAATTCAAACCCCTTGGGGATTCACAGGGGCTTTAATTCTCATAATCGCCCATGGTTTAGCCTCATCAGCCCTATTCTGTCTTGCTAATACCAATTATGAACGGACCCACAGCCGAACAATACTCTTAGCCCGAGGACTTCAAATTGCTCTTCCACTTATGACTACATGATGATTTATTGCCAGTTTGGCAAATCTCGCTCTCCCTCCCCTCCCTAATTTAATAGGAGAACTAATAATCCTTACCTCCTTATTTAACTGATCCGCATGAACCTTAATTCTCACAGGAATTGGGACTCTAATTACAGCTGCTTATTCTCTTTATATATTTCTTATAAGTCAACGAGGGCCCCTACCTCAACACATGCTCGCCCTCCCTCCTTCATACACACGCGAGCATCTGTTAATAGCCCTTCATCTAATTCCTCTTTTACTTATTATTCTTAAGCCTGCCCTTTTGTGAGGCTGATTTGCCTGTAGATTTAGTTTAACCAAGACATTAGATTGTGATTCTAAAAATAGAGGTTAAACCCCTCTAATCCACCGAGAGAGGCCCGACGGCAATGAAGACTGCTAACTATCACCCCCTTGGTTAGACCCCAAGGCTCTCTCGAAGCTCCTAAAGGATAATAGCTCATCCGTTGGTCTTAGGAACCAAAAACTCTTGGTGCAACTCCAAGTAGCAGCTATGCACCCTACAACTTTAATATATACTTCAAGCCTCTTATTGATATTTGCTGTCCTTCTCTACCCCCTCTTAGTAACCTTTACATCTCTGCCATTAAATAATGACTGAGCCTCATCTCACGCAAAGACAGCTGTTAAATCAGCTTTCTTGATTAGTCTGGCCCCTCTTTCTCTTTTTCTTAGCACAGGCATGGAAGCCGTAACTTCTTCCTGAACCTGAATAGTGACAACCACCCTAGATATTACCTTAAGCTTCAAATTTGATCACTATTCTATTATTTTTATCCCTATTGCTCTTTATGTCACCTGATCTATTTTAGAATTTGCTACATGATATATGCACTCTGACCCGCTTATTAATCGTTTCTTCAAGTACCTTCTAACTTTCCTCGTAGCAATACTTATCTTGGTTTCTGCTAATAATCTATTTCAACTATTTATTGGTTGGGAAGGGGTCGGAATCATATCCTTCTTATTAATTGGGTGATGACACGGGCGAGCAGACGCAAATACTGCAGCCCTCCAAGCTGTCCTCTATAATCGGGTGGGAGACATTGGTCTAATCCTAGGCATAGCATGACTAGCCACTAACGTTAATAGCTGAGATATTCAACAAATATTTATTTTAAGCAAGGGTTTAAATATAACCCTCCCTCTTCTCGGCCTAATCTTAGCTGCAACTGGCAAGTCTGCCCAGTTTGGACTTCACCCCTGACTCCCAGCTGCAATGGAGGGTCCGACACCAGTATCTGCCCTACTTCATTCTAGCACAATAGTTGTAGCAGGAATTTTTCTCCTTATCCGACTTAGCCCTCTTATAGAAAATAATCAAACTGCCCTAACTCTCTGCCTCTGCCTTGGAGCCCTAACTACTATATTTACTGCCACTTGCGCTCTAACCCAAAACGACATCAAAAAAATCGTTGCTTTTTCAACTTCCAGCCAGCTGGGTCTAATAATAGTTACTATTGGATTAAACCAACCGCAGTTAGCCTTCCTTCATATTTGCACCCACGCATTTTTTAAAGCTATACTATTTTTATGCTCTGGCTCGGTAATTCATAGTCTAAATGATGAGCAAGATATCCGAAAAATGGGAGGCCTCCATCATTTAGCTCCCTTTACCTCTTCCTGCCTCACCGTGGGAAGCCTGGCCCTGACGGGGACTCCCTTCCTAGCAGGCTTCTTCTCCAAAGATGCGATTATTGAAGCACTAAACACATCTCACGTAAACGCCTGAGCCCTTACCCTAACACTTATTGCCACCTCCTTTACTGCTATTTACAGCCTCCGAGTTATCTTCTTTGTTACCATGGGCACACCCCGCTTTTTACCTCTTTCCCCTATTAATGAGAATAACTCAGCAGTAATTAATCCCCTCAAACGCCTAGCGTGAGGCAGTATTTTTGGAGGCTTGCTAGTGATACTAAATATTAACCTTTTTAAAACACCTATTTTAACAATGCCAGCAGAACTAAAACTTGCAGCTTTAGCTGTCTCAATTCTTGGACTACTAACTGCATTTGAATTGGCAACCTTAACAAGCAAACAATTAAAAATTACACCTCTGCGAACCCCTCATCACTTCTCCACATCCTTAGGGTTTGTGCCAGCGATCATTCATCGCCAAGCCCCACAACTCAGCCTTCTCCTAGGACAAAAAATTGCTAGTCAAATAGTAGATCAAACATGATTAGAGAAAACAGGCCCCAAAGCCATTGCTAACGCCACTACCCCTCTCGCCTCCGCAACAAGTAACATACAACAAGGATTAATCAAGACCTACCTAACCCTCTTCCTCATAACCCTTGTTCTAGTAACTCTAATCTCAGCTGCCTAACAGCACGCAACGCCCCCCGGGCCAGGCCCCGGGTTAATTCTAGCACCACCAAAAGTGTCAATAGGAGAACTCAGGCACTCACTACAAGAAGACCCCCACCTAATGAGTATATTAAAGCCACACCCCCTGAATCTGCAGCTACAACAGAAAACTCAATTAGCTCATCTACGGGCACTCACATTCCTTCATATCACCCTCCCCAAAATCAAGAACCAGCGCCTAGTACTAACAATAAGTAGCCTAGCACAGACCCTAACACCGATCACTCACCTCAGGCCTCAGGGTAAGGCTCTGCGGCCAAAGCCGCACAGTAGGCAAATACAACCAGCATGCCCCCAAGATAAATTAAGAAGAGCACAAGGGACAAAAAAGACCCCCCATGCCCTATTAATACCACACAGCCTACACCTGCTACCAAAACCAGTCCTAGAGCAGCGAAATATGGGGAAGGGTTTGAAGCTACTGAAATAACACCAAGAACTATCCCAACTAAAAGAGTCAATATAATATATGCCATAATTCCTGCCCGGATTTTAACCAGGACTAATGACTTGAAAAACCACCGTTGTTATTCAACTACAAGAACCTTAATGGCCAGCCTTCGGAAAACCCATCCAATTCTAAAAATTGCTAACGATGCACTAGTCGATCTTCCCGCCCCCTCTAATATTTCAGTATGATGAAACTTTGGCTCTCTTTTAGGCCTTTGCTTAATCACTCAACTTCTAACAGGACTATTTCTAGCTATACACTACACTTCAGACATTGAAACAGCCTTCTCATCTGTGGTTCATATTTGCCGTGATGTAAATTACGGCTGATTGATCCGAAATATACACGCCAATGGCGCCTCTTTCTTCTTTATTTGCCTCTATATACATATTGCTCGAGGACTTTATTACGGCTCTTATCTCTTTGTAGAGACATGAAATATCGGCGTTGTTCTCTTCCTTTTAGTCATAATAACCTCTTTCGTAGGTTACGTTCTCCCCTGAGGACAGATATCATTCTGAGGAGCGACCGTGATTACAAACCTAATATCTACTGTCCCTTATGTAGGTGATGCCTTAGTCCAATGGATCTGAGGAGGTTTCTCAGTAGACAACGCCACCCTAACGCGGTTCTTTGCATTCCATTTCTTATTCCCCTTTGTAGTTGCTGCTTTTACAATACTCCATTTGCTTTTTCTCCATGAGACAGGCTCAAATAATCCCACAGGTATCAACTCAAATGCAGATAAAATCCCATTTCACCCCTATTTCACTTATAAAGACCTCCTTGGCTTTGCTGTAATACTTCTAGGCCTAACCGCCCTAGCCCTCTTTGCGCCCAACCTGCTCGGAGATCCAGATAATTTTACCCCCGCTAACCCGATCGTTACCCCTCCTCATGTCAAGCCCGAATGATATTTCCTGTTTGCCTATGCTATTTTACGCTCTATTCCTAACAAACTAGGCGGCGTCCTTGCACTCCTATTCTCTATTCTAGTTCTTATGGTTGTCCCCTTTCTACACACTTCCAAACAACGAGGCCTAACATTTCGTCCTCTTACTCAAATACTATTTTGAGTACTCGTTGCAGACATACTAGTTCTTACGTGAATTGGGGGAGTACCTGTAGAACACCCCTTCATTATCATCGGACAAGTGGCATCAGTGCTATATTTTTCCCTATTCCTAGTCTTATTTCCCCTTGCAGGAATGACTGAAAATAAGGCCCTTGAATGAAACTGCCCTAGTAGCTCAGCATAGAGCGCCGGCCTTGTAAGCCGGAGGTCGGGGGCTAGATCCCTCCCTAGCGCTCAGCACGTCTTACTTTACCGGATGCTGCCCCATAATGTCGAAACACGTTCTCAGAGGGAAGAGATTTTAACTCCCACCTCTAGCTCCCAAAGCTAGAATTCTAAATTAAACTACCCTCTGAACACACCAAGAATTTCATGCCCTTTAAAATATCAATTCCGCGCGAGTTTACCTCATCCTTTTTTTTTTTTGGTGCTTTTCCTTCTATGTCCTAAAAGCACTGTTCTTTTTAGTAAAATTATTATTGGTACATATGTATAATCACCATTAATTAACTTAACCATACAAGGAAGAATAATTACGAAAAACGACCAATCAAGTAAAAATAACAATAGATTAATAGAACAAATATGGTTTTTTAAACCAATTTATGGATTTTGTACAAGAAATTGTAAACATAACCGGACTTTCCTTGCTAAGGCAAACTGTCCAATGAAGGTGAGGGGCTTAAATAGAAGACTCACCACCCCGTAACACGTTTCCTGGCTATTCTGCCTAGCTTCAGGTCCATTACTTGACAGTCGCTCAAAACTTGCACTTTTGTCCATCTCTTAATGTCTATACCCATATATACTATAATCACTCCCCATGCCGGGCGTTCTCTCTAATGGGCTACGGGTTTCTTTTTTTTTTTCAAGTCATTTGGCATTTCAGCAGTGCAGAGCGTCGACGCCGGACAAGGTGGAGCTAGTCCTCGGTATAAAGACATATAAAATTATTTATTTGGGGGCCGATACAAGAAGAACTGCATAAAAGGTTTTCAAGAGCATAAGGTTGAAATTTTTCTCGATTAGTTCCTAATATACCTCCTTTTATCTTTTTTTTTTGAGGGTTAAACCCCCCCCCCAGTTCTCCTGAGATTACTAAGACTCCTGCAAACCCCCCGGAAACAGGAAAATCCCTAGAACTGGGCATATTTTACCAAAATGTAGCTAGTAATGTTATAAATTTGTTGTTATTACATTATTGCAAATTATTAAAATTT